GTTAATTGGTTTCATTTTATTAATGAAATGTGTTGGATTAGTATTATTCTGGATACAGCAATATCATTATGTTCGATATAAGGGGAATAGGTATCGTATGTTAGAATTGAGAGAGTCTATGGATCAATTCTTTAGTATTCTCTTAGTTATCACCTGTGTCTACTATTTAGGCAGAACGCCGTCTCCCATTTTCACTAGGAGACTGAACGATAAAAAAACCTCAAAATCAAAAACGGAAGAAGGGGTAGAAACGGAAGAAGGGGTAGAGGATGAATTTCACTTTCAAAGTCAAAGGGCACACTATAAAGATAGCCCGATTGACAATATCGATCCCTATAAATATTCGAATCCGGGACTGAAAGAAGAGGAAGAGAACAGTTCTTCGTCTTTTTGGTTTGAAGAAACTTTTATAAATTTTTTGTTCGATTATAAACAATGGCATCATCCATTACGATATATAAGAAATCATCACTTGGAAAATCCTTTACGCAGTGAAATGTCACAATTTTTCTTTTCTACATGTCCAAGTGATGGGAAACAAAGAATATCCTTTACATATCCGCCCAGTTTATCGACTTTTTCGGAAATTATAGAACGAAAAAGTTTGGACATCAGAGAGAAACTAAATGAAGAAGATCTTTATAATTCTTGGATTTATACCAATGAAAGAAAAAAGTGCAATTTGAACAATGAATTGAGAAGTCGAATCCAAATTTTAGAAAAAAACGAGGGATCTCCTAATCTAGATATACTTGTAGATATACTTGAAAAAAGAGCCGTATTATCCGATGATGATAGTCAAAAAAAATGCTTGCCAAAAGCATATGATCCTCTTTGCGACGGAATATATCGAGGAACGATAAAAAAATTCGATTCACGGGAAATCATGAATGATTTAATCACTTATCCTTATACAGATAGAAAAGATACAGATACTAAAGATAGAAAAGATACAGATACTAAAGATACAGAATCTTTAGCAGAAACTTCTCGGGTAAATAAGATTCATGATCGATTTTTGAAAGATCACTTTAATGCTACTTTAGAAAATGCTACTTTAGAAATCCACCGTCAATTATTTCCGAATTCAATAGAAGATTTACGTAAAATTAGCCTACAAGAAATGCAAGAAGAAATACAAGAAATCAATGAAATTGACATACAAGAAATCAATGAAATTGACATACAAGAAATCAATGAAGAAAAAGTCAATAAAAAGGTTTCTCGATGGCCACACAAATTAACTGATGATTTGGGGGAAAAAGAGGACATAGAAGGGTATGAAGGGGACATAGAAGATAATGAAGATGAAGAGGACATAGAAGATGATGAAGAAAAAGTGAAGGAAAAAAAAGAAGAAAAAGCGAAGAAAGAAAAAGAATATTCTGATCTTTATTCAAGAAGATCCACCCATGTGGTAATTTATAGGGATACTGAGCAGAAGGAAAATTCGATTTCTAGTAGAAAGAAAAAGAATACTAGTCAAAATGATGATCTGGTGAAAATGGAAGAGGAAGAGGAAGAGGTGGAGTTGCCGGTGGAAATGGAAGAGGTGGAGTTGATAAATTACTATCAACAACCAGATTTTCGCCGCAATCTAATCAAAGGATCCATGCGCCCCCAAAGACGTAAAACAGTTATTGGGGGCATCTTTCAAGTCAATGTACATTCCTTGTTTTTTTTGGATCGGGAATACTATTTTTCTTTTGATGATGTCATCTATGAAATGAAGAATCTTCTTTTTAGGACTTGGAATCCTCTTCTTAGGACTTGGAATCTTCTTTTTAGGAATTTGATGAGGAGAAAATCGGAATGGAAAATTTCCGATTTGGAAAATGAAGAGACAAAAGAAAGAAGGGTGAAAGAGAAAAAGGATGCAAGACAAATAGAGGCAGAGGAACAGATAGCAGTAATAGAAGCTTGGGAATCTTTTCAGTACGTAAGAGCTTTTCTGTTATTAATCCAATCTTTTTTTCGAAAATACATTCTATTACCTTCATTCATAATAACTAAAAATTTGTTCCGTATTTTATTATTCCAATGGCCCGAGTGGTTCGAAGATTGGGAACAATGGAAGAGAGAAATACATCTGAAATGCGCCTATACTGGTGTTCCATCATCAGAAAACGAATTTCCCGAGGATTGGCTCTTAGAGGGTCTTCAAATAAAGATTATAAATCCCTTCCCTATACAACCTTGGCGAAAATCTAGGGTACGATCTCGTTATATAGATCCAATGGAAAAACATCATATGAATCCAATAGAACATACAAATCCAACAATGAGAAGAAGCAAAAATTTTAGTTTTTTAACAATCTGGGGAATGGAAGCGGAAATTCCCTTTGGTCCTCCCCGAAAAAAACCTTCTTTTTTTAAACCTATTTATCAAGAATTCATCAAAAGAAATAGAAAAGTTCAAAAGAATTTTGTACATGTTCTCAACTTTTTAAAGGAAACATCCTTTCTATTTCGAAAAGTTATAAAAGAAACAATCAAAAGGGTCAGAGTTCTAGTTATCAAACCAATAATGGAAAAAGTAAATCGAATTATCTTATGGAAAATGAGGGAACAAAAAGTATATGAACCAGACGAAAACGAAAAAGATTTCAAAATAAATAATGAGATTCTTCGCGAATCGTTCGTTCTAACTCGACCGATGGTCGATGATTCACTAATGGAAAGAAGAACAAAAGATCTTTGTGATAAGACAATCCAAATCAGGAATCAAATAGAACGAAACAGAAAAGACAAGAAAAAAAGAGTTCTAGATAATAAAAAATCGAAATTACAGAAACATCTTTGGAAAATATTACAAATATTACAAATATTACAAAGGAAAAATATCCGATTCATGCGTAAATCACACTACTTTTTCAAATCATTCATTGAAAAAATATACATAGATATCTTGCTATGTACCATTTCTAAGATCAATGCAAATGCACAACTTTTCTTTGAATCAAAAAAGAAGATCTTTCAGGAATACATTTACAACAATGAACGAAATCAAGAACAAGAAGTAATTGATGAAGAAGTAATTGATGAAGAAGTAATTGATGAAAGAAATCCAAATATAATGAATTGGATTTGGACTATCCTCAAAAATAAAAACCGGTTTTCCAATACTGATTGGACCTTATCTTCCTTGTCACAAGCATACGTATTTTACAAATTATCACAAACCCAATTACTTAACCAATTACCTAATAAGTCTCACTTTAGACTTGTACTTCAATATCAAGGGAGATATCCTTTTTTTAAAGATAAATTAAAAGACTCTTTGATGATACACGGAATATTTGATTTCCAATCAAGACATAAGAAATATGTAATCAACGAATGGAAAAACTGGTTAAAAGGTCATTATCAATACGATTTATCTAAAAAAAACTGGTCTCGATTAATACCTCAAAAATGGCGAAATCGAATCCATCAACGTCGTATGATTCAAAACAAGGAATCAATCCAAGCGGATTTAGATAAATATACAAAAGACCAATTCCTTCATGGAATGAATGACTATGCAGCGAATTCATTTATGAGTCAAAAAGACAAATGGAAAAAACATTGCAGATACGACCGTTTATCATATGGATACATAAGCTCCCCTGATTCATATATTTCTGAATCAACATTAGGAATAAATGGGGGTCAACAAATTCCATATGATTTCAATACATCGAAACTTGAATCATTTGATGTATTGGTAAGTATACCTAATCAAGTTGACAGGAATACCAATTTGGATAGAAAATATTTTGATTATCAAATTCTTCGTTTTGCTTTCACAAATTCTCTTGATATTCATATCTGGTTCAATACACATATTGGCGTGAATCAAAATACTAATCAGAAAATGAAGAATTTTCGAAAAATGAAAAACAAATTTACTATGATTTTTAAAGGAAGTCTCTATGATTTCTATGATACTGTATCAAATTATGACACTATATCCAATCTAGAGTCTTGGTTCTTCCCAGAATTGGTGCTACCTTGTTATATATATAGTATTCAACCTTGGGCCATTCCAATCCAATCACTCTTTTTGAATTCTCATATAAATATAAAGCAAGAAAGTCAAAATGGAAATGTAAATCCAAATAAAAATATTCTTATATCATATGAGGAATCTAAGAAAGAAAAAGATCTTGAATTAGGAAATTCTGAGCATGAAAAACACAAAAAAAAGGGCCAAGAAAATCTTGATTCGAATGTATCGAAGAAAAAGAAGAAATTTAATAGAAAGAAGGTAATTGAACTATATTCCTTTTTGAAACAATATTTACTTTTTAAATTCGTAGGGTCTGAATCCTTGGATCAACCATTAATGGATAATATCGAGGCATATTGCCTACTACTTGGAATAGTGAATTCAGAGAAGGTTATTATATCCTGGATTCGAAGAGGTCAACTAAATCTAGACGAAATGCTGATTCAAAACAACCTATTTATTCAAGAATTGATAAGAAAGGGAATATGGGTTTTTGAACCAATGAGTCTCTCTATAAGAAGAGACGGAAAATCGATTCTATATCAAACTCTGCATATTTCGTTGCTTCATAAGATGAAGCAACAAACGAATAGAAAATACACAGAAAAAAGATATTATGATTATGATTTACTTATTCCCGAAAATATTCTATCTCCTAGACGTCGGAGAGAATTTCGAATTCGAACTTGTTTAAATTCCCGGAATTGTAATGTTTTGGATAGAAATCCAATATTTTGCAATGAAAACAAAATAAGAAACTGTGGACAATTTTGGAATGGGGACAAGCATATTAATACAGATACAAAAAATTTAAGGAAATTCAAATTGTTTCTTTGGCCACATTATCGATTAGAAGATTTAGCTTGTATGAATCGATATTGGTTTGATACCAATAACGGCAGTCGTTTCAGTATGTTAAGAATACATATGTATCCACAATTCATAAATAATTCAATTCCATTTCCATTCCAATGAGAAATGCAAAAATTTAGAGTAGATTTCATTTCCTATATATCGTATGACGTATTCGGTAGATGAAAGCCGAAATATATACACTGTGTAACATTATAAAAATAAGTAAAAGAAAAGTAAAAAAAAGAAAAAGAAAAGTCAAATAAAAAAAGAGAAAATCAAAGAAGTAAAAATAAATCGTTCTCGTTCGTAAATGCATATATGCCTTTTTTATCCAAATCCAATTGAAAATGAAAATTGGATTTGGATAAATTGGGTAAAATATACAAAACAAATAAACACATCAACCACATCAAAAAAGTAGTATATGAATAAATGAAATCCAATTTTGATGTGTACTAGATGAAAATCACTGGCATAAGAAATCTTATTCTTTTTCCTGATCAGTAAAATTCACAGAAAATAAAGATCGAATTTTTTTTTTAATTTCATTTGTTTTATGGTCAAAAATTCATTCATCTCGATTATTTCCCGAGAAAAAAAAGAAAAAAATAGCGGGTCTGTGGAATTTCAACTATTCCATTTCACCAGTAAGATACGTAGACTTACTTCCCATTTGGAATTGCACAAAAGAGATTTTTTATCGCAAAGAAGTCTACGAAGAATTCTGGGAAAACGTCAACGATTATTGACTTATTTGTCAAAGACAAATAAGGTGCGTTATAAGAAATTAATGGATCAGTTAAATATTCGGAAAAAAAAAACTCGTTAATTGAATTTGAATTGCTTATTTTAGTTTCTTAGGATTTTCTTCTTAATTAGCCCTTTTTTTTCATTATGAATTGTATATGTATTATATATGTATTTTAATATGATTCCTATGAAAAATTCCTATGAAAATGAAAGATATGGAAATTGCATCTTTCTTCAAAAAATGAAGAAAGATGCAATAATCCTAAACTCTATTGAGTCTCGACAATTCAACAGGAATTTCTTATTCTTATTTCATATAATATACATATAAGAAAATATAAGCAAAGCCGCCATGGTGAAATTGGTAGACACGCTGCTCTTAGGAAGCAGTGCTAGAGCATCTCGGTTCAAGTCCGAGTGGCGGCATAAAAATCAAATAAATCCAATAAAAATAGATCAAACAAAATAGAATAAAATAGAAATATAAAGATTCAATATAACTAAATCTAACTAAATATAGATTCTATTAATCTATATATAAAATAGAAAATATATACCTAGATTAATAGAATTCTATATTCTATTTAATCCCCAATATCCTTTATTTCTATTTCATATAGATTTTTATTTTTATGTTTATAATATTTGCGACCTTAGAACAGATATTAACTCATATTTCCTTTTCGATCATTTCAATTGTGATTATGATTCATTTGATAAACTTTTCGGTGTACGAAAACCAAAGAATACATAATTTATCAGTAAAAGGAATGATAGCTACTTTTTTCTCTATAACAGGGTTTTTAATTATTCGGTGGATTTCTTCGGGACATTTTCCGTTAAGTAATTTATACGAATCATTAATCTTCCTTTCATGGAGTTTCTCCATTATTCATATGATTCCGTATTTTTTGAATCAAAAAAATTATTTCAGCACAATAACTACACCAAGTGTCATTTTAACCCAAGGTTTCTCCACGTCAGTTCTTTCAAATGACATGCATCAATCCGCAATATTAGTACCTGCTCTGCAATCACAATGGTTAATGATGCATGTCAGTATGATGTTATTGAGCTATACAGCTCTCTTATGCGGGTCTTTATTATCAATTGCACTCCTAGTGATTACATTTCGAAAAAACAGCGGTTTTTTTATTAATATGAATAAGAATAATAATAAAAAAAAAAATCATTTTCGAAATCAATAAATCAATATAATATATATATATATATAATATAATAAATAATCAATATAATAAATAATCAGATGGAATAGATATTGATTCCATAGTAATTATATATATATATTAATTATATATAATTATATATATTTATAAATAATGATTTATAAATAATGAATGATAAAAGATTAGTTGAAAAACTAATTATGAAAATTTTTGTTTTTCACATAAAAATAAAATACAAAAGGAGGTCGCATAGTTTTGAATGACAGTTCCAAAAAAACGTACTTCTACATCAAAGAAACGTATTCGTAGAAACATTTGGAAAAAAAAAGGCTCTTTGGTAGCAGTAAAAGCTTTTTCTTTAGCTAAATCTATTTATGTTGGACAATCAAAAAGTTTTTTTTTTGATAAAAAAAAATCTTAGAAAAAGAAAAAATATTAATGAAATATTCCAATATTAATTGAAATATATCAAAAAAATTCCAATTTTCCATTTTTGAATTGGAAAACAAATAATTAACATTTCCCAATGTATTGGGATTGTGTAGTATATAAAAGTATATTCTTTCTATAGAATATGAATTTATAATTAGAATAGGAAAATATTAGGTTCTTCTTTACTTATTTATTTTGATTATTTTCTGGTTTTAATTTAAAATTAAAATCCTTATTTATTCCGATATTAATCGGTCCTATAATCTATAATATAATATATTTAAGTAAAGTTAAGTAAAATTAGAAAATAATAAAATGAAACATGAGTTTGACATATAAGTACCATTCATTTGGATTTATTCACGTTTATGAAAACAAAAAAAATCAAAAATAAAAAATCAAAGTATCTTGGCCTTTTCTGATAACATAAACAGATTTGAAAATTTACTCATTACTGATTACTGACTTCCAATTTTGATAGATCATTGATTCATCTGATACCTAAAATATAAAAGATATGATTTCGTTTATTTTGATTTTCAAATTTTATTTTCTCAGATCGAAAACATTTTTTGCTTAAAACTGAAATTTATAGACCCAATGTCACATTCAGTAAAAATTTATGATACATGCATAGGGTGTACCCAATGCGTACGAGCTTGTCCCACGGACGTATTGGAAATGATACCCTGGGACGGATGTAAAGCTAAGCAAATTGCTTCTGCGCCAAGAACCGAGGATTGTGTAGGTTGTAAGAGATGTGAATCTGCTTGTCCAACGGATTTTTTAAGTGTCCGTGTTTATTTATGGCACGAAACGACTCGTAGCATGGGTCTTTCTTATTAAAATTAAAATATCTTTATTCTTATTTAATTTCATTTATTAGTTATTAGTTTTATTACTTAAATCCGAATTCAAATATTCAAATTTAAATAAGAATAATATTCAAATTAAATTATCTAAATTATATTTGAATTCCACTTGAGTCATTTGATTACTTTTCACCTTACATATAAAAAAAAGTCCGTGCTTGAGAAAAGAAAATATATTATTCTTATTCCGAGCACGGACTTTTAGAGCAAAAATTGCACTTGTCTTTATCACAAATTATTTTTATTGATTAACAATACTTCTTATATTGTTTATATTGCCGACATTTACAGGTTCTTTAGTCGTATTTTTTACCTCATAAGGATACGGAGATATTATATATAGATATAATATATTACTATATTGTATTTAACTATACTGTATTTAATATTTATATATGTATTAATGATGTATTAATGGAAATGAACCATAACTATGAAATCCGATTCCTAATAGATTTATTCCAAAGTAGCATACCCAAATTAGTATAAATCCTATAGAAGCCACAAATGCTGTATTTGTGCTTTGTCCTTGACATTTTGTATTTTTTCGAATATGTAAATAAATTGCGAATATAGTCCAAGTGATAAATGCCCAAGTTTCCTTAGGGTCCCAATTCCAGTAAGAACCCCATGTTTCATTAGCCCATAATGCTCCAGAAAGAATGCCTATGGTTAAACTAGTAAATCCTAAACTAATGACACGATAACTCCAATAATCCAAGTGCTGAATTAATTGATATTTGTGTAAATTTCGAAAATGATTTTTTTTTTTATTATTATTCTTATTCATATTAATAAAAAAACCGCTGTTTTTTCGAAATGTAATCACTAGGAGTGCAATTGATAATAAAGACCCGCATAAGAGAGCTGTATAGCTCAATAACATCATACTGACATGCATCATTAACCATTGTGATTGCAGAGCAGGTACTAATATTGCGGATTGATGCATGTCATTTGAAAGAACTGACGTGGAGAAACCTTGGGTTAAAATGACACTTGGTGTAGTTATTGTGCTGAAATAATTTTTTTGATTCAAAAAATACGGAATCATATGAATAATGGAGAAACTCCATGAAAGGAAGATTAATGATTCGTATAAATTACTTAACGGAAAATGTCCCGAAGAAATCCACCGAATAATTAAAAACCCTGTTATAGAGAAAAAAGTAGCTATCATTCCTTTTACTGATAAATTATGTATTCTTTGGTTTTCGTACACCGAAAAGTTTATCAAATGAATCATAATCACAATTGAAATGATCGAAAAGGAAATATGAGTTAATATCTGTTCTAAGGTCGCAAATATTATAAACATAAAAATAAAAATCTATATGAAATAGAAATAAAGGATATTGGGGATTAAATAGAATATAGAATTCTATTAATCTAGGTATATATTTTCTATTTTATATATAGATTAATAGAATCTATATTTAGTTAGATTTAGTTATATTGAATCTTTATATTTCTATTTTATTCTATTTTGTTTGATCTATTTTTATTGGATTTATTTGATTTTTATGCCGCCACTCGGACTTGAACCGAGATGCTCTAGCACTGCTTCCTAAGAGCAGCGTGTCTACCAATTTCACCATGGCGGCTTTGCTTATATTTTCTTATATGTATATTATATGAAATAAGAATAAGAAATTCCTGTTGAATTGTCGAGACTCAATAGAGTTTAGGATTATTGCATCTTTCTTCATTTTTTGAAGAAAGATGCAATTTCCATATCTTTCATTTTCATAGGAATTTTTCATAGGAATCATATTAAAATACATATATAATACATATACAATTCATAATGAAAAAAAAGGGCTAATTAAGAAGAAAATCCTAAGAAACTAAAATAAGCAATTCAAATTCAATTAACGAGTTTTTTTTTTCCGAATATTTAACTGATCCATTAATTTCTTATAACGCACCTTATTTGTCTTTGACAAATAAGTCAATAATCGTTGACGTTTTCCCAGAATTCTTCGTAGACTTCTTTGCGATAAAAAATCTCTTTTGTGCAATTCCAAATGGGAAGTAAGTCTACGTATCTTACTGGTGAAATGGAATAGTTGAAATTCCACAGACCCGCTATTTTTTTCTTTTTTTTCTCGGGAAATAATCGAGATGAATGAATTTTTGACCATAAAACAAATGAAATTAAAAAAAAAATTCGATCTTTATTTTCTGTGAATTTTACTGATCAGGAAAAAGAATAAGATTTCTTATGCCAGTGATTTTCATCTAGTACACATCAAAATTGGATTTCATTTATTCATATACTACTTTTTTGATGTGGTTGATGTGTTTATTTGTTTTGTATATTTTACCCAATTTATCCAAATCCAATTTTCATTTTCAATTGGATTTGGATAAAAAAGGCATATATGCATTTACGAACGAGAACGATTTATTTTTACTTCTTTGATTTTCTCTTTTTTTATTTGACTTTTCTTTTTCTTTTTTTTACTTTTCTTTTACTTATTTTTATAATGTTACACAGTGTATATATTTCGGCTTTCATCTACCGAATACGTCATACGATATATAGGAAATGAAATCTACTCTAAATTTTTGCATTTCTCATTGGAATGGAAATGGAATTGAATTATTTATGAATTGTGGATACATATGTATTCTTAACATACTGAAACGACTGCCGTTATTGGTATCAAACCAATATCGATTCATACAAGCTAAATCTTCTAATCGATAATGTGGCCAAAGAAACAATTTGAATTTCCTTAAATTTTTTGTATCTGTATTAATATGCTTGTCCCCATTCCAAAATTGTCCACAGTTTCTTATTTTGTTTTCATTGCAAAATATTGGATTTCTATCCAAAACATTACAATTCCGGGAATTTAAACAAGTTCGAATTCGAAATTCTCTCCGACGTCTAGGAGATAGAATATTTTCGGGAATAAGTAAATCATAATCATAATATCTTTTTTCTGTGTATTTTCTATTCGTTTGTTGCTTCATCTTATGAAGCAACGAAATATGCAGAGTTTGATATAGAATCGATTTTCCGTCTCTTCTTATAGAGAGACTCATTGGTTCAAAAACCCATATTCCCTTTCTTATCAATTCTTGAATAAATAGGTTGTTTTGAATCAGCATTTCGTCTAGATTTAGTTGACCTCTTCGAATCCAGGATATAATAACCTTCTCTGAATTCACTATTCCAAGTAGTAGGCAATATGCCTCGATATTATCCATTAATGGTTGATCCAAGGATTCAGACCCTACGAATTTAAAAAGTAAATATTGTTTCAAAAAGGAATATAGTTCAATTACCTTCTTTCTATTAAATTTCTTCTTTTTCTTCGATACATTCGAATCAAGATTTTCTTGGCCCTTTTTTTTGTGTTTTTCATGCTCAGAATTTCCTAATTCAAGATCTTTTTCTTTCTTAGATTCCTCATATGATATAAGAATATTTTTATTTGGATTTACATTTCCATTTTGACTTTCTTGCTTTATATTTATATGAGAATTCAAAAAGAGTGATTGGATTGGAATGGCCCAAGGTTGAATACTATATATATAACAAGGTAGCACCAATTCTGGGAAGAACCAAGACTCTAGATTGGATATAGTGTCATAATTTGATACAGTATCATAGAAATCATAGAGACTTCCTTTAAAAATCATAGTAAATTTGTTTTTCATTTTTCGAAAATTCTTCATTTTCTGATTAGTATTTTGATTCACGCCAATATGTGTATTGAACCAGATATGAATATCAAGAGAATTTGTGAAAGCAAAACGAAGAATTTGATAATCAAAATATTTTCTATCCAAATTGGTATTCCTGTCAACTTGATTAGGTATACTTACCAATACATCAAATGATTCAAGTTTCGATGTATTGAAATCATATGGAATTTGTTGACCCCCATTTATTCCTAATGTTGATTCAGAAATATATGAATCAGGGGAGCTTATGTATCCATATGATAAACGGTCGTATCTGCAATGTTTTTTCCATTTGTCTTTTTGACTCATAAATGAATTCGCTGCATAGTCATTCATTCCATGAAGGAATTGGTCTTTTGTATATTTATCTAAATCCGCTTGGATTGATTCCTTGTTTTGAATCATACGACGTTGATGGATTCGATTTCGCCATTTTTGAGGTATTAATCGAGACCAGTTTTTTTTAGATAAATCGTATTGATAATGACCTTTTAACCAGTTTTTCCATTCGTTGATTACATATTTCTTATGTCTTGATTGGAAATCAAATATTCCGTGTATCATCAAAGAGTCTTTTAATTTATCTTTAAAAAAAGGATATCTCCCTTGATATTGAAGTACAAGTCTAAAGTGAGACTTATTAGGTAATTGGTTAAGTAATTGGGTTTGTGATAATTTGTAAAATACGTATGCTTGTGACAAGGAAGATAAGGTCCAATCAGTATTGGAAAACCGGTTTTTATTTTTGAGGATAGTCCAAATCCAATTCATTATATTTGGATTTCTTTCATCAATTACTTCTTCATCAATTACTTCTTCATCAATTACTTCTTGTTCTTGATTTCGTTCATTGTTGTAAATGTATTCCTGAAAGATCTTCTTTTTTGATTCAAAGAAAAGTTGTGCATTTGCATTGATCTTAGAAATGGTACATAGCAAGATATCTATGTATATTTTTTCAATGAATGATTTGAAAAAGTAGTGTGATTTACGCATGAATCGGATATTTTTCCTTTGTAATATTTGTAATATTTGTAATATTTTCCAAAGATGTTTCTGTAATTTCGATTTTTTATTATCTAGAACTCTTTTTTTCTTGTCTTTTCTGTTTCGTTCTATTTGATTCCTGATTTGGATTGTCTTATCACAAAGATCTTTTGTTCTTCTTTCCATTAGTGAATCATCGACCATCGGTCGAGTTAGAACGAACGATTCGCGAAGAATCTCATTATTTATTTTGAAATCTTTTTCGTTTTCGTCTGGTTCATATACTTTTTGTTCCCTCATTTTCCATAAGATAATTCGATTTACTTTTTCCATTATTGGTTTGATAACTAGAACTCTGACCCTTTTGATTGTTTCTTTTATAACTTTTCGAAATAGAAAGGATGTTTCCTTTAAAAAGTTGAGAACATGTACAAAATTCTTTTGAACTTTTCTATTTCTTTTGATGAATTCTTGATAAATAGGTTTAAAAAAAGAAGGTTTTTTTCGGGGAGGACCAAAGGGAATTTCCGCTTCCATTCCCCAGATTGTTAAAAAACTAAAATTTTTGCTTCTTCTCATTGTTGGATTTGTATGTTCTATTGGATTCATATGATGTTTTTCCATTGGATCTATATAACGAGATCGTACCCTAGATTTTCGCCAAGGTTGTATAGGGAAGGGATTTATAATCTTTATTTGAAGACCCTCTAAGAGCCAATCCTCGGGAAATTCGTTTTCTGATGATGGAACACCAGTATAGGCGCATTTCAGATGTATTTCTCTCTTCCATTGTTCCCAATCTTCGAACCACTCGGGCCATTGGAATAATAAAATACGGAACAAATTTTTAGTTATTATGAATGAAGGTAATAGAATGTATTTTCGAAAAAAAGATTGGATTAATAACAGAAAAGCTCTTACGTACTGAAAAGATTCCCAAGCTTCTATTACTGCTATCTGTTCCTCTGCCTCTATTTGTCTTGCATCCTTTTTCTCTTTCACCCTTCTTTCTTTTGTCTCTTCATTTTCCAAATCGGAAATTTTCCATTCCGATTTTCTCCTCATCAAATTCCTAAAAAGAAGATTCCAAGTCCTAAGAAGAGGATTCCAAGTCCTAAAAAGAAGATTCTTCATTTCATAGATGACATCATCAAAAGAAAAATAGTATTCCCGATCCAAAAAAAACAAGGAATGTACATTGACTTGAAAGATGCCCCCAATAACTGTTTTACGTCTTTGGGGGCGCATGGATCCTTTGATTAGATTGCGGCGAAAATCTGGTTGTTGATAGTAATTTATCAACTCCACCTCTTCCATTTCCACCGGCAACTCCACCTCTTCCTCTTCCTCTTCCATTTTCACCAGATCATCATTTTGACTAGTATTCTTTTTCTTTCTACTAGAAATCGAATTTTCCTTCTGCTCAGTATCCCTATAAATTACCACATGGGTGGATCTTCTTGAATAAAGATCAGAATATTCTTTTTCTTTCTTCGCTTTTTCTTCTTTTTTTTCCTTCACTTTTTCTTCATCATCTTCTATGTCCTCTTCATCTTCATTATCTTCTATGTCCCCTTCATACCCTTCTATGTCCTCTTTTTCCCCCAAATCATCAGTTAATTTGTGTGGCCATCGAGAAACCTTTTTATTGACTTTTTCTTCATTGATTTCTTGTATGTCAATTTCATTGATTTCTTGTATGTCAATTTCATTGATTTCTTGTATTTCTTCTTGCATTTCTTGTAGGCTAATTTTACGTAAATCTTCTATTGAATTCGGAAATAATTGACGGTGGATTTCTAAAGTAGCATTTTCTAAAGTAGCATTAAAGTGATCTTTCAAAAATCGATCATGAATCTTATTTACCCGAGAAGTTTCTGCTAAAGATTCTGTATCTTTAGTATCTGTATCTTTTCTATCTTTAGTATCTGTATCTTTTCTATCTGTATAAGGATAAGTGATTAAATCATTCATGATTTCCCGTGAATCGAATTTTTTTATCGTTCCTCGATATATTCCGTCGCAAAGAGGATCATATGCTTTTGGCAAGCATTTTTTTTGACTATCATCATCGGATAATACGGCTCTTTTTTCAAGTATATCTACAAGTATATCTAGATTAGGAGATCCCTCGTTTTTTTCTAAAATTTGGATTCGACTTCTCAATTCATTGTTCAAATTGCACTTTTTTCTTTCATTGGTATAAATCCAAGAATTATAAAGATCT